AAATCATAAGAAGGAATATGTAAGCTACCCACTTGATTTCCATGGGATTGTAGTTCAATTGGTCAGAGCACCGCCCTGTCAAGGCGGAAGCTGCGGGTTCGAGCCCCGTCAGTCCCGGCGGATTCAATAAAAAAAAGACATTAACTCCCCCTTTTGTTTCTGGGCAAGGGGATCAAAATGGTTTCATTTATCTTTTTGTTTTATTTTTCTTTTTTTCATCAAGCAAAAGAAAGGGGTATTTCCATTATTTTAACTAGCACCAATTGATGGTAGAGAGACATATGTAAATTAATTCTAATTATTGAGAGCATTCAACACTTCAAGAAAGAGATACTGTATGGGGTTTCTTTCCGCTTTTTGTCAACTTAATTCGTGTAGGAAAATAGAATAGGATAGCGTATAATACATTTGCCAAGAGTACCTATATATACTTTTATTTCTATGAAGTTAAGGAATTGAAAATAGTTCGAATCCAACCAAGGAAAGAGGATATTTAAAAAATAAAGATAAAATGAGTCTTCCCTAATGAATATGCTCTTTTTAAAGATTAGAGTCGATGTCGAAGAAAAAACTCGTAAGAAAAATTAACTAGTTAATTTTTTGGAATATTTGAGTTTTTTTACTGGGGACTCGTCTTTGTCACATTCCCTTTCTTTGTTTTCCAAAAAGATGATATACCCTTCAAAAATTTTTTAAATTTCAAATTTAACTTCGTACTTGTTTTCTCTATTTGATTTCTATTGTTTATTTAATAAGGTTCTTTAGAAACTATTTTTGTAAACAATCGAAGTAGAAAAGGTTTTTTATGGTACTTCATCAGATAATTGTACAAGGAAAGTAAAGTACTAGGTTGTAGAAAAGAAAGCGGGGAAAAATAATTATAAATCAATATTTTTTGATTGGATCAGGACTCTCATTATGTATTCGGTGTGGATAAAAGATCTTCCTATGTTATACTATTAAATTCTTGACGATGAATCGATTTTATAGCTCCGATATTGTTATTCATGATATTTATTTCATTCGATATCATCGAAATCTAAATTCATCTGAGTGAGTTTACAAGCGAAAGATTTCTCATCTCTATGGGATTAAATCCCGAGATATTCCAAAGAAAAAAAAATAATAAACGATTAAATTATGGAAGTTAATATTCTTGCATTTATTGCTACTGCACTCTTCATTCTCGTTCCTACTGCTTTTTTGCTTATAATTTACGTAAAAACTGTTAGTCAAAATGATTAATTTGAATACAATTTGACTATCAACGAAAAAAAAGGATTTCAATTTCTCGTCTTAAATGAAAGGAATGCATTAGACTCAGTAGTAGTATCCTAGGGGCCCGCTAGTATGGTAGAAAGAGATCTCTTTCTACCATACTAGCCATTATGGTTATTGTAATGTATAAAGATACAAGTGAAATATCTTAATAGAAAGGAATCCACCTATATCTCTCTTTTTCTTTATAAATGTCAATATAAATTAATATGTACATACTTTCTCAATTTCATTTGTTTGTTTGATCCATTTAATACAGATAATCCCCATTCGATGAAAACTTCTTCAGATTTCTAAAGGGGGTTACCCCATGAATGGTTAACCGTGTAAACCCTGATATAAAAATCCAAAATGAGTCAATAAAACAAAACATAAATCCAATTTCTAAAAAAAAAATCTTCAAAAAAATTGCCGAACGGTCTAGAAAGCTAAAACAATTGATACAGGTTGATAGAGTTTTATTATTACCGCAATTAGGAGTACTTCTAGAGTCCACTTCTTCCCCACACTACGAGAGAGAGGGAAAATGTAAAAACTACCATTAAAGCAGCCCATGCGAGACTTACTATATCCATGTGAATTTTGTCCCCTATTTCTATGAATACGAAGAAACTATTCCATTATTGTTCACTAATAATAGTGAAATCACTGGTGCAGAGTCAAAAAAAGGGAGAGGTATTTGGTCACCATTGATGAACTACTCCAAAAAATCCACTTATCTTATAATGAGTTATTCTTAATTATAGAATTTCTAGTAGAATCGACAAGATGTAAACACAAGCAAATGGACACTTTTTGAAGTATCCAAGGAATCTCACTCACATGTAGAAAGAATAAGACTTTTTCTTTCTTTTATCGTTTTTTATTTTTGGAAGTAAAATGAAAGGCACTTCTTCATCTAATCTAATATTGATTGAATGTCTGAGCATTACGAGACTTTCATGAGTCTGTATCCAAAGTATCTTAGGTCCTTTCCAAAACTATTAATTTAATTCCTATCCTATCCAATCTAATTGAAGACTCAGTAAGTGGAACTAAATTAGTAGTGGCAAGTAAAGATTTACGGATTTCCCTTCACTACTTTAAGTTTTCTCTGATAGGCAAAACTTTAGGTTAGAGAATAGAACCTCGAGAGCCCGGGGCTTAGAATCACGAAACGAAAGTATCAAGAGTCTTTTCCTACGTTTGTTATAATAGGGGATTTCAAGTCTGTTGTTGAGGCGGCACCCGGATTTGAACTGGGGAAAAAGGATTTGCAGTCCCCCGCCTTACCACTCGGCCATGCCGCCAAAACGATAGAAACTAGATTCCAAATTTCTCTTTTTTTTTTCAACTCCGAAAAAAAATATATATATAGATTTTCAGTCACAAAATATAGAATCCAGTACAAACCAGAACCATTAACTATTGACTGTAAATTCATGACCATTTTTGAATTAAAATCTATATTTTTTTATTTCTAATAATATTAATAAAATCATTAGAAATGGATTTATAACTAATCTATATTGAGTTTTTTCAATTAAAAAGAAATCTTCTTCAATTTCAATTATAACAGTAATGATGAGTATATGTAAACCCCAGAATCAGAACATACGTTACGTTGTGTTATAGAGCTATAGCTCTATAATGGGGTATTTTATCTCTCTAGGGATGCTTTTGAGGAGTAATTCTCAATAAATTTTTATATTTCAATTTTTGATTGAATACATTGAAGAGAAAATTTCATTTTTGATAGAGCACAGCATGTGCTGTCCCAAATAGAACTGTACCACAATAAAAGACGAAAAAGAGACATATATATCTGTGCATTCTTTTTGATTTTAATAATAAAAAAAATGAATAAATAAAAAAACACAAGTTTTCTTACCTACTTCAATTCAATGATATTCTAACTATTCTATTTAAAATAGGTAAAAATCAATCTCTTTTCTGCAAATATTTTTTTGAACAATGAAATACAAATACATGGAAAAGTAAAGTGGTTCAAAAAAAAGTTTTCTATTTATTATATGTTTATCTGCTCGAACAGATCCAATCGTGGATACATTTTTTTAATGGTATGCAATCGAATTGGAATATGTAATATCATAGGTGAAAATGAAATTACTTTTTTTCTAGTCTTTACAAAACTCCATAAGTTCCAGTGGTATTTCTCAATCCTGTTCCATTTGGATCTCTTTCTTATAAAAAAATGCCAATTGAATCTAGTCTCCGTTCATACGTATTTCATACATTCCATATATCGTGGAGTTGAATAAAATTTCATGTGATTCAGTAAACAGAATAGAAATTCCATTATTGCTAGATCGAATTCTATGGATATGATTCGGTGAAGAATGAGAGATGGGATGGTATTTTTTTCAATAAACGGATAAATGGGAAATTCAAAAAAGATGCTCGGGGATGGAAAAGAGGGAACATCTACAATACCCGGATTTAATCAGATACAATTTGAAGGGTTTTATCGGTTTATTGATCAGGGTTTAATAGAAGAACTTTCTAAGTTTCCAAAAATTGAAGATATAGATCACGAAATTGAATTTCAATTATTTATGGAAACATATCAATTGGTAGAACCTCTGATAAAAGAACGGGATGCTGTCTATGAATCACTTACATATTCTTCTGAATTATATGTATCCGCGGGATTAATTTGGAAAACCAGTAGGAATATGCAAGAACAAAGAATTTTTATTGGAAACATTCCTTTAATGAATTCCCTTGGAACTTCTATAGTAAACGGAATATACAGAATTGTGATCAATCAAATATTGCAAAGTCCTGGTATCTATTACCAGTCAGAATTGGATCATAACGGGATTTCGGTCTATACCGGCACCATAATATCAGATTGGGGAGGCAGGTTAGAATTAGAGATTGATAAAAAAGCAAGAATATGGGCTCGTGTGAGTAGGAAACAGAAAATATCTATTCTAGTTCTATCATCAGCTATGGGTTCGAATCTAAGAGAAATTCTAGAGAATGTTTGCTACCCTGAAATTTTCTTATCTTTCTTGACCGATAAGGAGAAAAAAAAAATTGGGTCAAAAGAAAATGCTATTTTGGAGTTTTATCAACAATTTTCTTGTGTAGGTGGGGATCCAATATTTTCTGAATCCTTATGTAAGGAATTACAAAAAAAATTCTTTCACCAAAGGTGTGAATTGGGAAGGATTGGTCGCCGAAATATTAATTGGAGACTGAATCTTAATATACCTCAGAACAATATATTTTTGTTACCACGAGATATATTAGCAGCTGCCGATCATTTGATTGGGATGAAATTTGGAATGGGTACACTTGATGATATGAATCATTTGAAAAATAAACGGATTCGCTCTGTAGCGGATCTTTTACAAGACCAGCTCGGGTTGGCTCTGGCCCGTTTAGAAAATGTAGTTAAGGGAACTATATCCGGAGCAATTAGGCATAAATTGATACCTACTCCTCAGAATTTGGTAACTTCAACTCCGTTAACAACTACTTATGAATCCTTTTTCGGATTACACCCATTATCTCAAGTTTTGGATCGAACTAATCCATTGACACAAATCGTTCATGGGAGAAAATTGAGTTATTTGGGCCCTGGCGGATTAACAGGGCGAACTGCTAATTTTCGGATACGAGATATCCATCCTAGTCACTATGGGCGTATTTGTCCCATTGACACGTCTGAAGGAATCAATGTTGGACTTATTGGATCTTTATCAATTCATGCC